AACTTCTCTCTTTTCCTCGGTGAAACAAGAATCCGTTTTGCTCAAACCAAAGCACTTAGTTTAGCCTTTGTTTCCTCTGTGCCCTGTCTTCTTTAAAGATTCATCCAATGGAATCCCGACTCCCTTTCTTTTTGATTTCCATTCTATTTATAATTAGAACCTAATTAAGATAGGATGACTAATGTATGCAGCCTAATGAGGAGTAATACTATAAAAATAAAGAACTCTATTTCAGAACTATGAGACAGAATATTCTGTTTTCTTATTTACTCTTTCTTTATTTTTTCTTTCTTTATTTTTGGATTTTATTTAAAGTAGATCGATTTAGATAATGTATATATAAGCAAAGTAATATACTTCAAACAAAGTAGGAATTCGCAAGATGGAGAAAATCATTGCAGTTATTATAGGGAAGTCTAGGGACTTAGAGCATATCCTATTTGAAGGAGGATGGAATTCAAATCAGGTAAGGGATCCTTCCTTCTATTGATTTGATAGAAATTCGTTTTTCTTTTCCTGTCTCTAAGATTTTCGATGAATGAGCCTGTGGTAATGCTTTTATCTCTATTCTATGGCGCAAGCGACCGTCCAGTCTATAAACAAGTACTAATGAGGAAATGAAAACTATACTAAAGGAAACATAGGATCTCTATCCTAAAATCTAAAAAAAGGACATATTAGGGCTATACGGATTCGAACCGTAGACCTTCTCGGTAAAACAGATCAAACGGATTATTATCGAAATGATTCGAACTGTTTCAAAGACCCAACATGCATTTTTTTGCATTGGGCTCTTTCATCAACTGATGTAAAGATCAGTTAGTCCACCATAGTTTTTCTTTACGGAAAGATAATGAGATGGCTCCCTGTGCTCTGATTGATTATTTGTATTATGATCTATCTAGGAGCAATACCAAAGTGTTTCAAAGGAGGATTACCTTGACTTAGGTCTGCCTCCGGCCTAAATTAAATCAACCTAAGTGAAATGGAGTCTCTATCGTTCCGCTGCAAGAGTTGACTATGAGACTTCATACACCTTAAAGTTCATAGAACGAAAAGAAGTTTTTTGGAGGCCCTTATCCTCATTACGCCTAGCATTTAGTGGGCTGGATATTTACCTTATCAACTAGCAAATCAATAAGGGTTCTATTTGATTAGGCACCTGAATTGGCACCTGAATCGGACTGAACCGACTGTTTGTCAGGCTACTGTTCTCCTATTCTCTCGAATCCATGAAGTAAGACATTGATTTTGCAATAAGATCAATTATGTTCATTGCATAATAAGCTCCCTTGAAAAGCATTGGCGCACGTGTAAGCGAGTTGCTCTACCGAACTGAGCTATAGCCCTTGTCAGAGATATCTTAACATATAGATAATTTCTTGTCAAGATGAATATTCTCTAATGCCAGAGGATATCCCTTTGATCTGTTTACTATATAACATACCAATAACGGAATAACATACCAATAACGGAGCAGTATTGCTTATAAAAAGGATTCGATCTATAATCGATCGAAGTAATGGGTCTTCCTTTGTGGTGATAAATTGCCTACTTAACTCAGTGGTTAGAGTATTGCTTTCATACGGCGGGAGTCATTGGTTCAAATCCAATAGTAGGTAGGTAGGTAGAAAAATTACTAGATAGCATTGGACTTACTTCGCTTCGCTATCTAATAACTTTTTCTACCCCTCTTCCCTTTTTCTTTGTATCAACTAAACCATTGGATTGTATTCAATTGGATGGGGGAATCCAATTGATAGCCTCGACTCGTATCCTAGCTCGTCTGAGAGCTAGCTTCGCTTCAACCAACTCTTTCGTACCCTCAGCTCTACTCAAGTTAGCTTCGGCTATTTCAAGTGCCTGTTGAGCTTCTTCCGGATCAATGTCACTACCCAGTTCCGCATCATTTCCTAAAATGATGATCTCATTATTAACTATTCTCGCAAAACCGCTCCACAGAACCGCCGTTAACCATTGGTCGTTGAGGAGGCGTATTCTCAAAGGACCCATATCTACAGCTGTGTTAATGGGGGCGTGGTTTGGTAATACGCCAATTTGGCCACTATTAGTAGATAAAATGATTTCTTTCACTTCACAATCCCAAATAATTCGCTTAGGAGTTAGTACATAAAGATTTAATTTCATTTCTTCAATTTGTTCTCCTCTTCTAAGTTTATAGCTTTCGTGCTAGCTTCATCGATGTTACCCACCAAATAAAAAGCTTGTTCGGGTAGGCCGTCTAATTCTCCGGAAAGGATTAGTTGAAATCCCCTAATTGTTTCTGCAAGACCAACATACTTTCCTGCAGAACCGGTAAAAACTTCTGCCACAAAGAACGGTTGTGATAAGAAACGTTCAATTTTTCGTGCTCTTGCTACAGTTAAACGATCCTCCTCTGATAATTCATCCAACCCAAGAATTGCGATAATGTCCTGAAGTTCTTTGTAACGTTGTAAAGTTTCCTTAACTCTTTGCGCAGTTTCATAATGTTCGTTGCCAACGATCCGAGGCTGTAACATAGTTGAGGTTGAATCTAAAGGATCTACTGCTGGATAAATACCCTTGGAAGCTAATCCTCTGGAAAGTACGGTAGTAGCATCCAAATGTGCAAATGTTGTGGCAGGAGCAGGGTCGGTCAAATCGTCCGCAGGTACATAAACTGCTTGGATCGAAGTTATGGATCCCTTTTTTGTAGAAGCAATTCTTTCTTGCAAAGAACCCATTTCTGTACTAAGAGTAGGTTGATAACCCACTGCGGAGGGCATTCTCCCTAATAAGGCGGATACCTCCGATCCTGCTTGAACAAAACGAAAGATATTATCGATGAATAGAAGCACGTCTTGCTTATTAACATCTCGGAAATATTCTGCCATAGTTAGGGCAGTTAAACCAACTCTCATACGAGCTCCCGGCGGTTCATTCATTTGACCATAGACTAGAGCTACCTTTGATTCCTCAAAATTTTTTTCATTAATTACTCCGGATTCCTTCATTTCCATATAAAGATCATTTCCTTCACGAGTCCGTTCCCCTACTCCGCCAAATACGGATACGCCTCCATGAGCTTTAGCAATGTTGTTGATTAATTCCATGATGAGTACTGTTTTACCTACTCCAGCCCCCCCAAATAGTCCTATTTTTCCTCCACGTCGATAAGGAGCTAAAAGATCGACCACCTTAATACCTGTTTCAAAGATGGATAATTTCGTATCTAGCTCGATAAAGGCAGGTGCAGATCTATGAATAGGGAATGTTGCATTAATATCTACAGGACCCAAATTGTCAATAGGTTCCCCAAGAACGTTGAAAATTCGTCCGAGAGTAGCTCCACCGACTGGAACACTGAGAGGAGCTCCCGTGTCAATCACTTCCAATCCTCTCATCAACCCGTCTGTAGCACTCATAGCTACAGCTCTAACTCGATTATTTCCTAATAATTGTTGTACCTCACAAGTCACATTAATTTGCTTACCGGCAGTGTCTCTACTCTTGACTACCAAAGCGTTATAAATATAAGGTAACTTGCCCGGGGGAAAAGTGATATCCAGCACGGGTCCAATAATTTGATCGATACGCCCTATGCTTTTTTCTTCAATTGTGGAAACCCCGGGACGAGAAGTAGTAGGATTGGTTCTCATAATTATCACATAATTTTCAAAAAAAAAGGAATTTCTCGAATTTTTTCTTGTTGAATAATGCCAAATCAAATCCAAAAAAATAGCCAAAAATCCAAAAGTCAAAAGGAAATGAATTAGTTAATTCAATAAGAGAGAAAGGGGGACGAGGACTTGATTTCGTTGCCCAAGCGAATCCCATTCAATCGTTTACTCATGGAATGAGTCCGTTGGAAAGTTCAATCAATCTTTTTTTTCATATACATTTCGCCTTTTGTGGAGGATCTGTCCCTACTCTACTTTCCTATCTAGGACTTCGATATACAAAATATATACTACTGTGAAGCATAGATTGCTGTCAACAGAGAATTTTCTTAGTATTTAGGTATTTACATTCAAAATAAGAAAGGGGCCTATTAAGAACTTGTAAAATAAGGATTAGGGATTGATTTGGGTTGCGCTATATCTATCAAAGAGTATACAATAATGATGGATTTGGTGAATCAAATCCATGGTTTAATAACGAACCATGTTAACTTACCATAACAACAACTCAATTCCTATCGAATTCCTATAGTAGAATTCCTATAGGATAGAACATACACAGGGTGTACGCATTATATATGAATGAAACATATTCATTAACTTAAGCATGCTCTCCATTTTCTTTAATGAGTTGATATTAATTGAATACCCTTTTTGTTTTAAAAGATTTTTGCAAAGGTTTCATTTACGCCTAATCCATATCGAGTAGACCCTGTCGTTGTGAGAATTCTTAATTCATGAGTTGTAGGGAGGGACTTATGTCACCACAAACAGAAACTAAAGCAAGTGTTGGATTTAAAGCTGGTGTTAAGGATTATAAATTGACTTATTACACCCCGGAGTATGAAACCAAGGATACTGATATCTTGGCAGCATTCCGAGTAACTCCTCAGCCCGGGGTTCCGCCCGAAGAAGCAGGGGCTGCAGTAGCTGCCGAATCTTCTACTGGTACATGGACAACTGTTTGGACTGATGGACTTACCAGTCTTGATCGTTACAAAGGGCGATGCTATCACATCGAGCCCGTTGTTGGGGAGGAAAATCAATATATCGCTTATGTAGCTTATCCATTAGACCTATTTGAAGAGGGTTCTGTTACTAACATGTTTACTTCCATTGTGGGTAACGTATTTGGTTTCAAAGCCCTACGCGCTCTACGTCTGGAGGATCTGCGAATTCCCCCTACTTATTCAAAAACTTTCCAAGGTCCGCCTCATGGTATCCAAGTTGAAAGGGATAAGTTGAACAAGTACGGCCGTCCTTTATTGGGATGTACTATTAAACCAAAATTGGGATTATCCGCAAAAAATTATGGTAGAGCGTGTTATGAGTGTCTACGCGGTGGACTTGATTTTACCAAAGATGATGAAAACGTAAACTCACAACCATTTATGCGCTGGAGGGACCGTTTTGTCTTTTGTGCCGAAGCAATTTATAAATCACAGGCCGAAACCGGTGAAATCAAGGGGCATTACTTGAATGCGACTGCAGGTACATGCGAAGAAATGATGAAGAGAGCTATATTTGCGAGGGAATTAGGGGTTCCTATTGTAATGCATGACTACTTAACTGGGGGATTCACCGCAAATACTACTTTGGCTCATTATTGCCGCGACAATGGCCTACTTCTTCACATTCACCGGGCAATGCATGCAGTTATTGATAGACAGAAAAATCATGGTATGCATTTTCGTGTATTAGCTAAAGCATTGCGTATGTCTGGGGGAGATCATATCCACGCCGGTACAGTAGTAGGTAAGTTAGAAGGGGAACGCGAAATGACTTTAGGTTTTGTTGATTTATTGCGCGATGATTTTATTGAAAAAGATCGTGCTCGCGGTATCTTTTTCACTCAGGACTGGGTATCTATGCCAGGTGTTATACCGGTGGCTTCAGGGGGTATTCATGTTTGGCATATGCCAGCTCTGACCGAAATCTTTGGAGATGATTCCGTATTACAATTTGGTGGAGGAACTTTAGGACATCCTTGGGGAAATGCACCTGGTGCAGTAGCTAATCGGGTGGCTTTAGAAGCTTGTGTACAAGCTCGTAACGAAGGGCGCGATCTTGCTCGTGAAGGTAATGAAATTATCCGAGCAGCTTGCAAATGGAGTCCTGAACTAGCCGCAGCTTGTGAAATATGGAAGGCGATCAAATTTGAGTTCGAGCCGGTAGATAAACTAGATAAGTAGATAAAACTAGATATAAAGAAGGTCTAAATAAAAAAGAAGCGAAATAGAAAGAGAAAAAAGCAGTTACGAAATGCAGTAATTCTTCTTTATTCTTCTAATTGATTGCAATTAAACTCGGCTCAATCTTAAAAAAAAGATTGAGCCGAATAAAAATGGATCTTGATACGATCATGAGACTTGACAAATCGAGATTCCTCTATTCTATATATTTAGAATATATAAAGGTATAATACAATAAATAAATACAAATATAGTATTATCATATGATAATGGAATCAAATACGCAGTATTTACAGAAAAAGTCTTTATTTATTGGGAAAGAATCAATGAAAAAAGATTAGGAATCGCAATGCTACTATACGCGTCCGGAGGAGTATTCGGAATAATATTCTTCTATAATCCATTCTTGTGTCTTGCGCGGGGTCTTACTAACAGGACTTCGCTGCACGGGACGGGTTTTCGTCGAAAAGCTAACTCCACCCGGCATTTTCATACCCTTTGGGTGGTATATCGCCTTAAAAAGTCTAAGGGAGTAGTATGAGATCTGTAGTAGGTAAGAGAATTTGCCCTTTGATTTTGATTGAGTATGCTATTTTTCCGCCTTTACCGCGCATTATTGTATGAGCTTCTAGAGGATAGAGGAGCACGTATGCAGGAAGGAAATTACAGCTTAATAAAAAAGTCTAAAAAAGCTTCAACTTTACGGCACTATCAATCAACTAAAAAGCCCTATGTATGAATCCTTACAACCGGTGGGATAGGATAAGAGCGAGTTTCGGTATACTGGGGTTGGGGGATATCCTTATTTCAAAACCTGACGCGCATCTTGCGTTTGTGGGGGTCCGAGAGTGGTTGAAGAAGTATTGCATGTGGAAGTAGGTAGACGAAACTGATTTAGGATTCGAAATGAGCGCATTCGACTAAAAGTCGTACTGAGACCTTTTAAAAAGGGTATTCTGAAAGAGGTATTTCATTTTCACAATCGCTTTCTTTTGAATCCAATTTCAAGTTCGATTAGAAGGATAGAAAGGCCATGAGAACGGGAAAAGAAAAAAAAAATCTTTTTAATCTCCTTTTTTGCAATTTTCTTATTATCCATTCCATTCATTTTTTTTTATAGAATTCTATAGTATTCTATAGTATTCTATAAAAAATCTTTATTTTGCAAACTAAAAAATACAATAGTCAATATTCCTTATAATAGATATACTTAATTATATTATAAGAATCCTAAGATATTTTTCGAATAGATAGAAATAGTAAATTTGAATTGAGACACCTATTCTATGACGGATTTTAACTTACCTTCTATTTTCGTGCCTTTAGTAGGCTTAGTATTTCCGGCAATTGCAATGGCTTCTTTATTTCTTTATGTGCAGAAAAATAAGATTGTCTAGAACCGATGGGGCCGAATTTTCTCAATGTATTTCCACGCAGGATCATAATACAGATATTTTTTAGTGTAAGTAATATAATATTAATATGGTAGGGTATGTGGCTCTTTCTACACACAAATGAAAAACGGCTATGGATGCGGATATAGGCTACGAGCATAAATGCATGCATATGCGGAGCCGGGTATAGCGAGTTTTATTTTAAGTGGATCAACAGATATTTTTTGAATAGAAAGTCAATGTATCTAACCAATTATTTCACAGGAGTACTAGTTACTGAAGGCGATTTCAGAATCAAAAAAAGTAAAGTCAAAATCATTTAGCTTATTCTCTCAATTTCAATCGACCGCTGCTGGATTTAGTATATCTAATATGAATTGGCGATCAGAACACATATGGATAGAACTTCTAAAAGGTTCTCGAAAAAGAGGTAATTTTTTCTGGGCCTGTATTCTTTTTCTAGGTTCACTAGGATTTTTATCGGTTGGGGCTTCCAGTTATCTTGGTAAGAATATGATATCTGTACTTCCGTCTCAACAAATTCTTTTTTTTCCACAGGGGGTCGTGATGTCTTTCTACGGAATCGCGGGCCTATTCATTAGCTCCTACTTGTGGTGCACTATTTTGTGGAATGTAGGCAGTGGTTATGACCGATTCGATAGAAAAGAGGGAATAGTGTGCATTTTTCGTTGGGGATTCCCTGGAATAAAACGTCGCGTCTTCCTTCGATTCCTTATGCGGGATATCCAATCAATTAGAATTCAGGTTAAAGAGGGTCTTTATCCTCGTCGTATCCTTTATATGGAAATCCGGGGCCAGGGGGTCATTCCCTTGACTCGTACTGATGAGAAGTTTTTTACTCCACGAGAAATTGAACAAAAAGCTGCCGAATTGGCCTATTTCTTGCGCGTACCAATTGAAGTATTTTGAATACCGATTTCATTTTTAATTTTTTTGAAATGAATTGAATGAATTGGATTCGTTATTGTAAGGAGATTTTTGAGTATTTATCTAAAGAAAGGAACAAATGAGGATAAGAGAAAATTGCTTCTAATTTGTTTTGTCCAAGTGAGATATATGGCATAATATTCTTCCATTTTCATCCGAAAGGGCTTTTTTTTTTATTCTATTTCTCTATTCCACTCCATCTAGATCTAAGAAAGAACCCAATGCAATGAAATTCCACTAGTATCACTAGTATACAAAAAAGAGGAATAGATACAAGGTCTCAAACCTTGTTATAGAATTTTTGCTTCAAATAAAAAGAAATATCATATAGAGTCAGCGAATGAAATAGAGTCAGCGAATGAAGCAGATTCATTAACAACTCAATTTACAGATCAAAAATGAAAAAAAAGAAAGCATTGCCTTCTTTCCTATATCTTGTATTTATCGTACTTTTGCCCTGGGGAGTCTCTTTCTCTTTTAACAAATGTCTGGAACTTTGGATTAAGAATTGGTGGAATACCAGGCAATCTGAAACTCTCTTAACTGATATTCAAGAGAAAAAGGTTCTAGAAAGATTCATAGAATTAGAAGAACTTTTTCTCTTGGACGAAATGATAAAAGAGAAACCGAAGACACATGTACAAAAACCTCCTATAGGAATACACAAGGAAATAATACAATTGGTCAAAATAGATAATGAGGATCATCTCCATATCATTTTGCATTTCTCGACAAATATAATCTGTTTGGCTATTCTAAGTGGTTCTTTTTTTCTGGGTAAAGAGGAACTTGTCATTTTGAATTCTTGGGTTCAGGAATTCTTCTATAACTTAAATGACTCAATAAAAGCTTTTTTGATTCTTTTAGTTACTGATTTTTTTGTTGGATTTCACTCCACCCGCGGTTGGGAACTACTAATTCGTTGGGTCTACAACGATCTTGGATGGGCTCCTAATGAGCTAATTTTCACTATTTTTGTTTGTAGTTTTCCAGTGATTCTAGATACATGTTTTAAATTTTGGATCTTTTTTTCTTTAAACCGTCTATCTCCTTCGCTTGTAGTCATTTATCATTCAATTAGTGAAGCATAAACTCATTCGATTTCCTGATATTAATCAAATTAGCATCTTTCTTCCTTTAGAAAGAAAGCCCTTTTCCATTTTAGCAAAATTCTTTCCATTTCTACCTGCTCAAGGTATTCATCATTCCAGTACAACTGTTGCAGTAGAATGACAACAGACTCGTGTATAGGGAACTAGATTAGCTTAGCTACCTATCTAATTTATTGTAGAAATTCTGGGATCTGCGATTGGATATGGAAAATAGAAATACTTTTTCTTGGGTAAAGGAACAGATGATTCGATCGATTTCTGTATCGATCATGATATACGTAATAACTCGGACATCTATTTCAAATGCATATCCCATTTTTGCGCAGCAGGGTTATGAAAACCCACGAGAAGCAACCGGACGAATTGTATGTGCCAATTGCCATTTAGCTAATAAGCCCGTGGATATTGAAGTTCCCCAAACTGTGCTTCCTGATACTGTATTTGAAGCAGTTCTTCGAATTCCTTATGATATGCAACTGAAACAAGTTCTTGGTAATGGGAAAAAGGGAGGGTTAAATGTGGGTGCTGTTCTTATTTTGCCCGAGGGATTCGAATTAGCGCCGCCCGACCGTATTTCTCCTGAGTTGAAAGAAAAGATAGGAAATCTTTCTTTTCAGAGTTATCGTCCCGATAAAAAAAATATTCTTGTGATAGGCCCTGTTCCCGGTAAGAAATATAGTGAAATCGTCTTT